TCGGGTCAATTAGGGAATTGAGATAATGAAAATCATTTTCTATTTTATTTTTTAGTTGAAATTTTAGGTGGTTCTCGAAAAAAGATAGCGAAAAAAATTATCCCTAGAGTCGATACTAAAAGGAATGTATAAACCAATGCTTCCATAAATTCGATCGTGGTTTACAATTATAACTTCCCTACCTATTTGTTTTTTATTTTTTTATTATTCTATTTTCTTTTTAGAACACATCATCTTGAAATGAAAGAGTGAGAATAAAAGAAGCGGTAATTCAAACTTACTCTGTATGTAAACCCCCGCAAAAAAGAAAATAGAGGAAAAATCCCAAAGTAGTCTTGTATCAGACCACCTGTCGTTTTGTAGTTGGATCTCCAAGCTTTTGGAATGCGCCAAACTCTACTTGAGTATCCAAATCTGGATCAATACCAGCAAAAACATCTCTGAACAAGGTTCTAGCACCATGCCAAATGTGTCCGAAGAAGAAGAGCAAAGCAAATGAAGCATGCCCAAAAGTAAACCAACCCCTTGGACTGCTACGAAAAACACCATCGGATTTCAAAGTCGCACGGTCTAATTCAAAAATTTCACCCAACTGAGCGCGTCTAGCATATTTTTTAACAGTAGCAGGATCACTATAATTGACTCCATTTAGTTCGCCACCGTAGAACTCAACGGTTACACCTACTTGTTCAACACTATACTTCGATTCTGCTCTTCTAAAAGGAACATCGGCTCTGACAATTCCGTCACCATCTACCAAAACGACCGGAAAGGTTTCAAAAAAAGTAGGCATACGACGTACAAAAAGCTCACGCCCTTCTTTATCTCTAAAGATAGGGTGTCCTAACCAACCAACCGCTATCCCATCTCCATTATCCATGGATCCTGCCCTGAATAATCCCCCCTTTGCCGGATTATTGCCAATATAATCATAAAAAGCTAATTTTTCGGGAATTTTAGACCAGGCTTCTGAGAAACTTAGATTTTCTGATAGACCGGTACTAACTCGTCGATATATCTCTTGCTGAAAGTAACCCTGGTCCCATTGATAACGAGTGGGCCCAAACAATTCGATGGGAGTAGTTGCCGACCCATACCACATAGTTCCAGCAACAACAAAAGCTGCAAAAAATACAGCCGCGATACTGCTAGAGAGTACGGTTTCAATATTCCCCATACGCAATCCTTTATATATACGTTGTGGCGGTCGTACGCTAAGATGGAATAGGCCCGCTAATATGCCCAACGTACCGGCTGCAATATGATGAGAAGCTATTCCTCCCGCAACAAAAGGGTCAAAACCTTCCACGCCCCACGCCGGATTTACAGGTTGTACTGTTCCGGTTAGTCCATAAGGATCGGACACCCATATTCCAGGACCGTATAAGCCCGTGACATGAAATGCACCAAAACCAAAGCAAGCCACCCCGGAGAGAAATAAATGAATTCCAAAGATCTTAGGCAAATCCAAAGAGGGTTTTCCTGTACGTTCATCAGAAAATATTTCTAGATCCCAATAGACCCAATGCCAGATAGCTGCCAAAAAGCATAAGCCAGAAAACATAATATGTGCCCCAGCTACACCCTCGTAACTCCAAATACCCGGATTCGTTGCAGTCCCCCCTGTAATACTCCAACCTCCCCAGGAATTGGTTATTCCTAAACGAGTCATGAAGGGTATAACGAACATTCCCTGTCTCCACATTGGATCAAGAACAGGGTCAGAAGGGTCAAAAACGGCTAATTCATACAAAGCCATTGAGCCCGCCCAACCAGCAACCAGAGCTGTATGCATTATATGAACGGCAAGCAACCGGCCGGGATCATTCAATACAACAGTATGAACACGATACCAAGGCAAACCCATGGAAAATACCCCTTTCTCAAAGAAAAATAGACACTAACTAACTTTATTGCATTGGAAAAGACTATACTCTGACTATCCTATAGACCTCCTTCTTAAGTGGATTATTTCCTAACAAGAGTTAGGTTATATTCTATTCTGTTCGTAGGAAAAAAGAGAAGCAGATTTATTCTATACTCGATAAGCACCAATATGCAATGGGGGTTGATACCATTTTCTATGAGTAAATGCGTCTATCTGTATTTATCATTAGAAGGGACTATTTGTCTATCTTTCCTACTGTATAGACAGTATAGATTGGAAAAATAAATACGATAAAGACAATATTATAACGACAACAATTCTTACGTTTCCACATCAAAGTGAAAGATAATATTCCGCGTTTTCCTTTCCATTATGCCTGTTGGTGTTCCACAACTATCTTTCCTAATTCCTGGAACAACAGAAGACGAAGACGACAAGAAGGATGACTCTTGGGTTGACCTATAGTGCGACTTGTCAGATATATTGGGTCCTATGGGATTTCCCCGTTCTCTCTCCTAATCGAGATATCCTTTCTTTCGCCCAAGCAAAATAAATGGAATCATCCAAAAAGTGGAGCGTGAAATCCATTGTTGGGGGATTCAGAGTACTATTTTCAATTAGAAAAATTTATGGTTGACTTTGGTTGGACTCAAAAAATGAAGTATCCAGACTCCGCTTAGAAAAAACCCAATTTGAAATAGATCTATGATTACGACGTGTATCATAAACGATTCTCGGTTCTTATTTGGAAAGTCATAACAAAAAGAAATGGTGACGACAAGATTTGTCCTATATGCACAAAAAGGGGGGCGTATCTTTACCCGGAGTAGAGCATAAACCTAAAAACATAAAAGAGACCCATTCAGGAACAAGAAAATCCCATCGTGATTTGAATTGAATCTCGATGAAACAATATATCAATGAGAAGTTAATTCAATAAGTTTTTTGACTTATTTTTATTTTTAGTTTAGAAGGAAGAAATAAGTCAATTTTTTTATTGAAAAATCTAAAAAAAGCCCTTTCGTTCCAAGTTGGAAAAACTTGCTTTTGCTAGAAAAAAGCATAGAAAAAAAAAAAGAAAGAGCACTGGAATCTATACATTGATTCTTTTCTTGAACCGTATGCATCAAAAGGTGCATGTACGGTTCGTAAGGGAACCAATTTGACCCTAATCAACCGACTTTCTCACCAACGATTCCTTTTTGTGGGCGATGATATTGATCCCGAGTCCGCGAATCATGCTGTAGGGCTTATAACAATTTACGGCATCGAGAATAAGGAAGAAATTATTCATTGTTATATAAACTCCAATGGCGGATCGGCAATAGGTGGGCTGGCTATTTTTGCTTCTGTAACAACAGGGATCGCACCGGTCCATACAATATGCGTAGGAACTGCCATATCCATGGCATCTTTTATATTGTCTGGAGGAGTAAGTACCAAACGTCTAGCATTCCCTCACGCTCGGCGCCAATGAGGTTTTTTATTTGAGAGAAAAAAGAAAACTATGCCTTCGCCATATGAACATTAAGTAATAATAGCATGGCACTTCGAATTCGATATGAAAAATTTTTGTATTGGTTTTTTTTTTTCAAAAAAATTTGATTAGGTATCGAGAGAGTAGTATGAGATAAAAGGTATTTCCGATTTTGTTTTATCTACCGGAAGTCCAGTTTAGCGTCACAAACTTTTTTGTTTTCACACCGAAGGGCTCTTAAATTAAGTTCTAAAAAAAGAGTGCGAAAAAACAAGATTTTTCCTTTTTTAGTTGGATCAAAAAGAAACTTTGGGATTGCTCAATCAAAAAAAAAGAATCCATTTGAAAATAGAAAGCAACGGAGCCATCATAGTATTTTTTAACAACCGCGAAAAGAAGGGTGGCAATTTGATCTTTTATTTAACCGCCTGGGGCTGATAGATTCTAGTTTTATCTTTCTGGAATCGAAAGTCAGAGCCAATTTAGCTGTAGAGCCGTATGCAATGTACAAAAAATGATGCCCGTACGGTTATGGAATTCTATCTTTTTTCCTATTTAGTCTTTATCTTTACTTTTCTGTTCGTTTCATCACACCAGATAGAGAAACCTTCTATCATCAGGGTAATGATCCATCAGCCTGTTAGTTCTTATTTGGACGGCGACCTGGGAATAAGTGCCCTGGACCTAAAACAGATATTGTCGATCCGCGCCTCAGTAATATATGGGTATCACGCAACGACGAAGCAACCTCCTTGGATTATAGCTATCGACCTGGAGAGAGACGTCTTTATGACACCAGAAGAAGCCGTAGCTTACGGAATTGTCGATGTTGTAGGATTCAAAATTGAAATCTAGCCTTTTTTTTTTTAATGTATTTTTTTTTTATTTTTTTATAAAAAACTAGTGAAGATTATAGAACATAATGATTCATATAGTACGATTTGAATGCAAAAATGGATTTTTCGGAAAATGGATGGGCATTCTACTTCCGAATTTTATTCAAACTCTCTCTATATAATAGATAGAAAAAATTAGAAAAAAGACAGAAAAAATTAGAAAAATTCAGAAAAATCCGGTTAGGATCAATCTAAACCAGCCCATGAGATATATTATATGATTCAACATGCCAACTATTAAACAACTTATTAGAAATACAAGACAGCCAATTCGAAATGTCACGAAATCCCCCGCTCTTCGGGGATGTCCTCAGCGCCGAGGAACATGTACTAGGGTGTATGTGCGACTCGTTTAGATCATGAGCTAAAGCAAGAAAATCGCTTTTCAGTATAAATGATCGGTACCGTAAATAGGATCGAATGGAAGATAGAACTCCATTCACTATTAAAATGCAAAATAAGCCAATGGATCCCTTTATTGTGTATGAAGTTTATGGTTTTCTTTGGTGAAAATCCAATCACCTGAATTAAAGATGAGAGGAAATTCTCCATTGGTAGCAAATGCTTATCCATTAAGCGGAGAAAATCTTATGAAAATAATATAATAAAAGCATAAAAATAAAGTTCCCACTCGGTCAAGAACGGACTACGAGGGTCAGCTACCAAGCTAACTTTCCTAATGAAATACCGTTACTGTATAGGTGGGTCTGATTGTGAAAGACCTATTACTGGATAATTCGTGGGTAGAGCCAAAGAGTGTGGTGTGAACTATACAAGTTACAAGTTACCTATAGATTCCATGAAGTAAAGGCTCCGGTGTATAGAGAAGACCTCACCGTTTAAGAAATAACCATAGAAACGACGGAACCCACCTTTTTCCATTTCGAATTTATATTTCTTTTTTTTTTTTTTACACCTAGCAAAAGATCATTTCTTACTTCTTTCCTATTTCGCAGTAAAATAACTAATAAAGAAAAAAGGTGGTCGGGAAGGTTAGAGTAGCTAAAGCCATTGGAATTTCTATTTTATACATTGGAAAAATCCCTTTACTTATTAATAGACCAAAAGAATAACTGAAAAAAAAAAGAAATCCATTAGTTATTTGTCAAAGTTTTTTTATTCAATCAATGATCAGACTGAAACGCGGATATATAGCTCAAAGACGTAGAAAAAAAACTCGTTCATCTGCCTCAAGCTTTCGAGGGGCTCATTCAAAACTTACTCGAACTATTTCTCAACAGCAAATAAGAGCTTTGGTTTCGGCTCATCGAGATAGGGATAACCAAAAGAGAAATTTTCGCTGTTTGTGGATCACTCGAATAAACGCAAAAATTCGAGAAAAGGGAACATGCTATAGTCAATTTATACATGATTTATACAAACGACAGTTGCTTCTTAATCGTAAAATACTGGCCCAAATAGCTGTATCAAATAGGAATTGTGTTTATATGCTTCCGAACGAAATCATAAAAGAAGTAGATCGTAAAGAATACGAGATTATAATCTAATAATCTAAAGGGAGTTCCCCGGAGAATGAACTCCGGGAAGGTGGAATCGAAGTGACTCAGAGAAAAGATACTAAAGTAGTCAAAATGAATGAACACATTAAAAAAATATTTTTTTTGTTCGATTCGTTTTTTTCTTACGACACGATACTAAAATCTGGATTGTCGGATTTGTCGAACAAAACACCAACTCTCGTTTAAGTTCGGATTTGAATTCTGATTCAAATGAACAAAGAATAAACCTATTGCTTTCGGGTTCTAAGACCACCTCTAGTTCTAGAGGTCGATTCGGTTCTTTTAAAGTTTTTCTCATTATTTTTCTTATTATTGAGAATTCTAGAGGTCGACTCGGTTCTTTTAAATTTTTTCTGATTATTTTTCTCATTATTGAGAAAAGGTAACAAAGATAAAATACGAGCTTGTTTTATAGCAGTGGTAATTAATCGTTGTTGTTTCAAGGTCAATCTATTCACCCGTCTAGATAATATTTTTCCCTGTTCGCTAACAAATCGAGTAAGTAAACTCGTGTTTCTATAATCAATTCGATCCCCCGGCTGAATCGGGGGCAAACGCTTACGAAAAGATCGCTTGGGTTTCAGAAAAGGTCGCTTGAATTTATCCATGATTTTTTTAGTTTATTGATTGATTATCCCGAAAATCCTATTTCTTAATTGTCATTTTAACCCCCCAAAGTAGGATTCTTTTTGATTCAAATATGTTCTATATAATGTCATTTTTCCGCTTGAAAGGAAAGGATAAGACATATTGGGTCGATCTATTTCTTTATTTCCCCATGAATCATATGTTTGTAACAATAGGGACAGAATTTTCTTAATTCTAATTGATTTGGCGTATTGTGCCGGTTCTTTTGAGTAATATATCTGGAAATGCCCGTTGATACCTTCTTAACACCGTTTCGGATACAACCGTTACATTCCAAAATCACTGTGACTCGCGCGTCTTTTCTCTTGGCCATTAACCTCCTTTGCATTTTAATTTTTGATTTACTCAACTCTTCTATTTCTATTTGATTTTGATTCGAAAGGAATAAAAAGGAAAAAAAACAAATCGAAGTTACTAACTTGAAATCCAATCCTAAAAAGGAATAATAAATCAAAGCAAAGCCATAGGATAAGTAAAGGATAAGTAAGACAATGATTTCGAAATTCTATTTCACCCTGAAGTAAGCTATTTCAGTTAAAGATCTTGTATCCTTGCACTTGACCCTTTATACTATACTCTACTCCCATGCCTCCATTTATTCATTTCATTTGAAATGCCTCTGAGTCTCGACGACGTTGAATCCACTTTTATTCTTTCTCTTTCGTCCCTTATTTTTTTTAATTTTAATAAAAAAGAAAATAAGAATAAAAGGAAAAAAGAGAAAAAAGGGGGTAGGGATTAGTTAACGATATTGGATTCTATATAAAATCTTCGTCATTCCTTCCGCTGTAAATAATGTAAATAACTAGAATGAAAAAAAGGGAAATGTCAACGCATCCGGGAAAAAACGATTAATCTCTATCAATAGACCTGCTAAAGCCCCAAACCATAGCGTACTTAGGACTGGAGCCACGGAGAGATATGTTTTTAGATCTCGCATTGAAAAACCTCCTTTTTATTGAAATACATAAAGATAATGCATATATGTTCAGATGCATGTGTAGTTAAGGTCTACTTAGAATTGTATACGGAATCCCTAATTCATTCAAATTGAAGTTAAATTCAATGGAA